CTTTTCAAATCCAATTTTTTTTATTTTATTCCAAAATTACTTAAATATAATTTCATTTTTGAATGAAGTTACACGACACAGTTCTTATTACTATTACTTTACTCAACTCACGAATTGCACAATGAATCTGTCGATTCGGAATCACAGGACCGATCGATGTCACAGCTGATGAATCAAGAACTTTCAATTGAACTAAACTAATCCTGTCAATTGGTTTTTTCTTACCGTTACTGTTGTATCTGGGAAAAATTGAAACTTAGGTAAGTGTTTTATCAACATATGTAACAAAATTAGATATCTAATTTAGCTCTTTCATGCCTACTATAACTAGTTATTTCGGTTTTCTACTGGCTGCTTTAACTATAACCCCAGCTCTATTGATTGGTTTGAATAAGATACGACTTATTTGAAATGAATTGAATGAACAATTCATAAAAATGAATATTTCTCTGAGATTCCAGGTGTTCCAGGTTCCTTTCCACATCAATTGCCAATTCTTGGTTATTGAGATTCACGGATAATTCAGATTAATATTTAGGGATAGATCTTACCCATCTTTTTATCCCCTCAAAAAACCGAAATGATTGAAGTTTTTCTATTTGGAATCGTCTTAGGTCTAATTCCTATTACTTTGGCAGGATTATTCGTAACTGCATATTTACAATACAGACGTGGTGATCAGTTGGACCTTTGATTGAGTAACATTTCTTTTTTTTTTTTTGATTGACCTCCTCCCTGCGGGAGGTCAAATTCAAGTTTCAATTAAACTTTTTTTTGTTAAGTTTTTTTATTGTGATTCGACATAACATAAACGGAATCACGCTCTGCAGGATTTGAACCTACGACATCGGGTTTTGGAGACCCGCGTTCTACCGAACTGAACTAAGAGCGCTTTCTTATTACAGGAGATACGACTGTAGTGTAAAGAAAAGGTTTTTTTACCCCCAAACATATCTTGCATACGTATAGCATGCAAAAATGAAAGATTATGTCCAATTTCAATCGATCTTAATTAATCCCTCGTTACTGCCCATAAGAGAAGTAATAGGTAGGGATGACAGGATTTGAACCCGTGACATTTTGTACCCAAAACAAACGCGCTACCAAGCTGCGCTACATCCCTTTTTAAGGTTCTTGTACAGTGTCATTGTACAAAATCCCTGTCTCGTTTTCCACATTGTTATTTTCCCCTCTATCTATATAGAATTTTCTTGTCACTTCTTCTTTTTGGTTTCATATAATAAAATTATTTTATACATCTGAAACCTAACGTATAAAAAAAATTGAAATTTATCTTATCGGCGTATCGTATAAAAAAAAGAATAAAAATTTATCGGAAATGCTCAGGAAGAAGGGGTCATCTTTTTCTTTTTTAGGGACAGGAAAATCTCATCTATCGGTTCATTGTACATATCTATTTTAGTTAGGAATTCCGCGTAAAGTAAAAAAAAAATACAAATGATCTTGAACTACAACATCTGACCATACATATATGTATTACAATAAAGAAGGAGGATTTTCAATGCGAGATATAAAAACATATCTCTCCGTGGCACCTGTGCTAACTACTCTATGGTTTGGGTCTTTAGCGGGTCTATTGATAGAAATTAATCGTTTATTCCCAGATGCCTTGTCATTCCCTTTTTTTTCATTCTAGTTATTAATATGCGAAGAAATGAAGAAAATTAGGGATACGATTCTACGTGACGTGACTAAAATTTCGCCCCTTCCTTTTTTTTTTTTTTCAGTTCTTTAGGATAGGAGGAGGATAGGAAGGAAAGAAAAAGAAAAAGTGTATTGAACCTCGACAAAAATCTGGTGAATCTAAGATCGAATTTTGGGAAACAGAAATGGAAATGTGTATCCAGATCTAGGGCAGAATCCACGAAATCATAGCATAGAAAGAAGATACTTAAATGAAATATTGGGATTTAAGATAGGAATAATTGATAGTTAGAAAGAAATTGTATTACTTAATTATTACTTTATTATTAATTATTAATTATTACTATTACTCTATTAATATTAATTGTAATTATATAATTACAACACATACAACACAACGAAATCTTTAGAAATGAAAATTGAATTTCAAGTTAGTAATTTCTATTGATTTTCTTATTGATTTTTTTTTTCTTTTATTCTTCTTCAGTTCGGGTCGAAAATAGAAGAAGTTAAGTTGATCCAAAATCAAAGGGGGGTTCATGGCCAAGGGTAAAGATGTCAGAGTCAGAGTTATTTTGGAATGTACCAGTTGTGTCCGAAATGGTGTCAATAAAGAATCGCCGGGTATTTCTAGATATATTACTCAAAAGAATCGACACAATACATCCAGTCGATTAGAATTGAGAAAATTTTGTCGCTATTGTCACAAGCATACGATTCATGGGGAAATAAAGAAATAGATGGAACGGAACGTGTGCGCGATCTTTCCAAGGAACAGGAAGAGGAAGAACTTAACATATTTAGGTTAACATATTTAACTTAACATATATAATATAACATATATAATATACATAATATATACAATACAAATCAAACCCGATTTCATTTTCATATATATATATATACATACATATGATATGTATTATATATGATATGTATAATATAAACGATGCGAATCAAAGCCTATTTCGGTCAGATCTGAAATGAATAAAGAAATAGAATTTTAGAGATAAGGAATAAACCATGGATAAATCCAAGCAACCTTTTCGTAAATACAAGCGATCCTTTCGTAGGCGTTTGTCCCCAATTGGATCGGGGGATCGAATCGATTATAGAAACATGAGTTTAATTAGTCGATTTATTAGTGAACAAGGAAAAATATTATCTAGACGGGTGAATAAATTGACCTTGAAACAACAACGATTAATTACTATTGCTATAAAACAAGCTCGTATTTTATCTTTGTTACCTTTTCTTAATAATGAGAAACAATTTGAGAGAACCGAGTCGATCCCCAGAACTACTGGTCCTAGAACCAGAAATAAATAAACATACTCCTCAATTGACTCAAAACTCCAATCGGAACTCAAGCTCAGATTGATGTTTTGTTCAAAAGGCCTAGAATCCCGATTTATTTCTTGTGTTATAAGAAATAAAAAATGGGGGAAGAAGAAATATTTTTTTTTTTTTATTGAAACATGTTCGTTCATTCCTACTACTTATCTTACTTAATTTTTTTTATTCTATCTTCCCGGAGTTCATTCTCCGGGGAATTCTGTTTCAATTTCAATCATTTCTGTATTTTATTTTATAATATCATATCCTTTATTTGATAATCTGATTGGAAATCATGTAAAGACAATTCTTATTTGATATAGATATTTGCGCAAGTATTTTACGATTAAGAAGCAATTGCTTCTTGTACAGATTTGGTATTAATCTACTATAATTATAGAATACCTTATTCTCACGAATTACTGCATTTATTCGAGTGATCCACAAACTACGAAAATCCCTCTTTTGCCTGCCTCTATCTCGATGAGAGGAAACCAAAGCTCTCATTTTCTGTTGAGTAGTCGTTCGAGTAAGTCTTGAATGAGCTCCAATAAAGGTTGATGCAAATAAACGAATTTTTGTTCGACGTTTCCGAGCTGTATATCCTCGTCTAACTCTGGTCATTGAATCAAATTAAACCTTAATGAATAACTAATTGATTTCTCTTCTTTCAGTCATCCTTTACCCCCCGTCAATTAATAACAAAACGGATTATTCCGATATATAAAATATAAATTCCAATGGCTTTTGCTACTATGACTTTCCCCAACCACGATTTTTTATTCCTTCCAGGCATTTCACCTGGAAATAAGAAATTCTAACGATACCAAATAAAAAAAATAGTGGGTTCCATCGTTTCTATGGTTACTTTTTTTTTTTAAAACGGTGAGGTCCTCTCTATACACCGGAGCCTCTTCTTTCATTTTATCAAATGTTATTGTTAACTTGTATAGTTCACACTCTTTGGCTCTACCCATCAATTATACAGTAATAGTTCTTTTCACAATAAGAGTTATCCATACAGTGACGGCATTTAATTATGAAAGTTGGCTGGGTAGCTGACCCTGTTAGTCCGTTCTTTCAAGAATAGGAGTATAACCTTTTTGCTTCTTATAATACCATTTCCTCCGCTTAATGGATAACCATTTGCCCCCAATGGGGAATTGCTTTTCATCTCAAATCTAGATGATTGGATTTGCACCAATGTAAACCATAAATTCCAAACACAATATAGGTATATGATAGATCTTCTCTATCTATCCTTTTCATTGGTACTGGTCATTGATACTGGAAAATTGTCTCATTTGTTCGAACTCATGATCTGAACGAGTCGCACATACACCCTAGTGCATGTTCCTCGACGCTGAGGACATCCTCTAAGAGCGGGAGATTTCGTGACATTTCTTATTGGCTGTCTTGTGTTTCTAATAAGTTGCTTAATAGTTGGCATGTCGTATGTATATATAGAATTCTAGAATGGAATGGGTTGGTTTAGATCGATCTTAACCCGATGATTGATGATCATTAATTTTTTTTTCTATTCAATATCAAATCACAGAAAATTCGAATTATGGTTTAAAATGGATTTACATGAAATCCCTAGTATTTTCATTTTCGACCGCTACAAGATCAACAATGCCATGAACTTGGGCTTCTGTTGCTGACATAAAAACATCTCTTTCCATGTCTTCGGATACAACCCATAAAGGATTACCCGTTCTTTGTACATAAACCTTTGTGAGGGTTTCGCGAAGTTTCAGTAGTTCTTCCGCTTCCAGGATAAATTCGCCTGCTTGTGCCTCATAAAAAGAACTAGCAGGTTGGTGAATCATAACCCTGATGATATTGATATAGCATCATGAAGGGTTCTTCTATCTTGCATGATTGGGCTAAAGTAAGGGATAAAAAAAATATAAGAAAAAAGAATAGAATTGTACAACCGTACAGGCATCTTTTGTGCATACGGCTCTACAATGGAATTTACTTTTTCTTTTTCTTCTCTTCTATTCTATTGAAGAAAGAAATAGAATCCATCCGATCCGGATCGTTGAATGATCCATTTACCACCCTTCCTTTCGTAGGAGTAAAAAAAAAATACTATGATGGTTCTGTTGCTTTATATATTTATTTTGTCTGTGATTTAGCAATCCCAAAGTTCTTTTCTGATACGATCAAATAAGGAAAAAATGATCTTTTTTTTTTTTTTCATTTTTGTACTTTTTCTTTCATAACATAAATATCAGAAAGAGAATTCTGGTGTGAAAAAGAATGGTTTGTGACGCTGAAATGTACCCCCGACACATAAGATCAAATCCGAAATGACCTCTATTTCATACTACTATCTCGACATAAAATCTCATGTTATGAAAAAAACAATAATGGTTTGCTCATATCGAACTCGAAGTGCCATGCTATTATTACTTATTATTCATATTCAATATGGCGAAGGCATAGTCTTCCTTTTTTTTTTTTCAAATAAAAAAACTCATTGGCGCCAAGCGTGAGGGAATGCTAGACGTTTGGTAATTTCTCCTCCGACCAGAATGAAAGATCCCATTGAAGCGGCTAATCCCATGCATATTGTATGCACATCGGGTGGCACAAATTGCATAGTATCATAAATGGCTATTCCTGGTATTACCCATCCTCCGGGAGAGTTTATAAATAAATAAAGATCCCTAGTATCATCTTCTATACTGAGATATACCATGAGACCAACAAGTTGATTCGAGATCTCGCTATCAACTTCTTGGCCCAAAAAAAGTAATCTTTCTCGATGAAGTCGGTTGATTAGGACAAAATTGGTTCCCTTAGGAACCGTACGTGCACCTTTGGATGCATACGGTTCAAAAAAAAAATTGCGAAAAAAAGAATCAATGTGTCGATTCCAGTTCTATTTCTTTTTTTTCTGTAACAGGTTTTTGTTTTTCTAATGAAGGGGGTTTTCTTCTTCTATTTTTCAAAAAACATAAGATGAGTTTTTGTTCCCTTACCTATAAAAAAAAAGAATTCACTGAACTTATTGAACTAACCTCTCATTGATGTATTGTTTCATCGAGATTCAAATCACGATGTCATTTTATTGTTCCTGAATGGGCCCTTTCCATTTTTTTAGGTTCATGTTTGTTCTACTCCGGGAAAAGATCTGCCCGAATTCTATTTGTACATATAGGGCAAATGATCTCAGTACCACTTTTTTTGTTACGACTTCTTTTTCAATTTGTTTCATGTCTTCTCCAAACTATTCGATGTATTCATCATACTACTCCATTGGTTGGCAGTTTGAGATCGCTCCTGCTCCTATAGTAAGTATAAGAATCGTTTATGATACAAGTGGTAATCGTACATATATTATCAATTTGTTACCAATTTGGTATTTTCTGAACGGAGCCTGGAGACTTTTTTTTATCAGTCCAAGTCAACCATAAATTCTTCTAATTGATAATATTGATCCCCAATATAAATTGATCTAATTGTACTTCACGCTCCAAATGATTGATGGTTCACTCAATCTCAATACAATATTTCTTGGGCGAAACAGAGGATATCTCGATCGGGGGAGAGAACGGGTAAATCCCATATGACCCAATATGTCTGACAAGTCGCACTATAGGTCAACCCAAACTGCATCTTCCTCTCCAGGACTCCGAAAAGGTACTTTTGGAACACCAATGGGCATTAAATTAAAGAAAAAAATGAAGTACTATACTTCACTTTAATATGGAAACGTAACAATGGGTTTATTGTCTTCATCCTTTTTTCTGTTTATTCTATTTTCTAGATAGATTGATTGGAAGGTTTATAGAGTAAGATAGAATGAATAAAGAAAAATTTTAACGAACGGAGCAATCGATCGTTCGAATGATAAACAAGTATCTATGCATTCGTTCCCACAAAATGGTACCAATTCTCCCATTGCGTATTGGTACTTATCGGGTATAGAATAGATCTGCTTCTCTTTGTTCTTATGAACAGAATTGTTCCGTTATTTTCAATGGAACGGAATAAATATTAATTCTTTTTCATACAGAATCCACTGAAAAGGTTAGGTACTTAGGTACATAGTATAGTCCTTTCCAATGCGATAAAATAAGGTGACATAGTGTCTATTTATCTTTGATAAAGGGGTATTTCCATGGGTTTGCCTTGGTATCGTGTTCATACTGTCGTATTGAATGATCCCGGTCGATTGCTTTCTGTCCATATAATGCATACAGCTCTAGTTTCTGGTTGGGCCGGTTCGATGGCTCTATACGAATTAGCGGTTTTTGATCCCTCTGACCCTGTTCTTGATCCAATGTGGAGACAAGGTATGTTCGTTATACCCTTCATGACTCGTTTAGGAATAACCAATTCGTGGGGTGGTTGGAGTATTTCAGGAGGAACTATAACGAATCCGGGTATTTGGAGTTATGAAGGTGTCGCAGGGGCACATATTGTGTTTTCTGGCTTGTGCTTCTTGGCAGCTATCTGGCATTGGGTGTATTGGGATCTAGAAATATTCTGTGATGAGCGTACGGGAAAACCTTCTTTGGATTTGCCCAAGATCTTTGGAATTCATTTATTTCTCTCAGGGGTGGCTTGCTTTGGCTTTGGCGCATTTCATGTAACAGGTTTGTATGGTCCTGGAATATGGGTGTCCGATCCTTATGGACTAACTGGAAAAGTACAATCTGTAAATCCAGCGTGGGGCGCGGAAGGTTTTGATCCTTTTGTTCCGGGAGGAATAGCCTCTCATCATATTGCAGCGGGTACATTGGGCATATTAGCAGGTCTATTCCATCTTAGTGTCCGTCCGCCTCAACGTCTATACAAAGGATTACGTATGGGAAATATTGAAACTGTACTTTCTAGTAGTATCGCTGCTGTTTTTTTTGCAGCTTTCGTTGTTGCTGGAACTATGTGGTATGGTTCAGCAACTACCCCAATCGAATTATTTGGTCCCACTCGTTATCAGTGGGATCAGGGATACTTTCAGCAAGAAATATATCGAAGAGTTAGCGCCGGACTAGCCGAAAATCTGAGTTTATCGGAAGCTTGGTCTAAAATTCCCGAAAAATTAGCTTTTTATGATTACATTGGTAATAATCCGGCAAAAGGGGGATTATTCAGAGCAGGTTCAATGGACAACGGGGATGGAATAGCAGTTGGATGGTTAGGACACCCCGTCTTTAGAGATAAAGAAGGGCGCGAGCTTTTTGTACGTCGTATGCCCACTTTTTTTGAAACATTTCCGGTAGTTTTAGTAGATGGAGACGGAATTGTGAGAGCCGATGTTCCTTTTAGAAGGGCAGAATCAAAGTATAGTGTTGAACAAGTAGGTGTAACTGTCGAGTTCTATGGTGGCGAACTCAATGGAGTTAGTTATGGTGATCCTGCTACTGTAAAAAAATACGCTAGACGTGCCCAATTAGGTGAAATTTTTGAATTAGATCGGGCTACTTTGAAATCCGATGGTGTTTTTCGTAGCAGTCCAAGGGGTTGGTTCACTTTTGGGCATGCTACGTTTGCTTTGCTCTTCTTTTTTGGACACATTTGGCATGGTGCTAGAACCTTGTTCAGAGATGTTTTTGCTGGTATTGATCCAGATTTGGATGCTCAAGTGGAATTTGGAGCATTTCAAAAAATTGGGGATCCAACTACAAGGAGACAAGTAGTCTGATACAACATTGCTCTGGTATCTTTCGCCTCTATTTTTTTTATTTGATATAAGGTACCGGAGAAATCTTGATTTGAATCACCATTTATTCTTTGACTCTTTACTTTTCTTTATATGGTAAATGATCCCAAATGAATAGGTGTGGAAGCTATAATTGTAAACCACGATCGAATCTATGGAAGCATTGGTTTATACATTCCTTTTAGTCTCGACTTTAGGGATAATTTTTTTCGCTATCTTTTTTCGAGAACCGCCTAAGGTTCCGACTAAAACTAAAAAAATGAAATAATTTTTCATTATCTCAATTGAAGTAATGAGCCTCCCAATATGGGAGACTCATTACTTCAACTAGTCCCCGTGTTCTTCGAATGGATCTCTTAGTTGTTGAGAGGGTTGCCCAAAAGCGGTATATAAGGCGTACCCAGTAAAGCTTACAAGTAAACCAGATATGGAGATGGCGACTAGGGTTGCTGTTTCCATTTTTAGATAATTTCAAGATCACAATGGATCTACGATAAGATCGTTTATTTACAACTACAACGAAATGGTATACAAAGTCAACAGATCTCAACCAATGAATAGTATTTTATGGCTACACAAACCGTTGAGGGTAGTTCTAGATCTGGGCCAAGACGAACTACTGTAGGGAATTTATTGAAACCATTGAATTCGGAATATGGTAAAGTAGCACCGGGCTGGGGGACTACACCACTTATGGGGGTCGCAATGGCTCTTTTTGCGATATTCCTATCTATTATTTTGGAAATTTATAATTCTTCCGTTTTACTGGATGGAATTTCAATGAGTTAGGTTCATAAGAACTAGAAAGTCCTAGTTTTTCAATCAAAAAAATGACTTTACTTAACTTAAGAAAGACTCGGATTTCTAGACCATTCTGGTAGTTCGACCGTGAGATTTATTTGTTTCGGTATTTCCGGAATATGAGTGTGTGACTTGTTATAATCGATCCTATTGATAATACAGAAAATGGGCCTGTCATCTCTATCAAGATGATTCTACCTCGTCGGATATTTATTCTAGTATCTGGAGCACGGAATATATAGAATAGATCAAGAAAAGAAATATTTGAACTATGATTCATACCTACTATTTACTATTCAGACTTCGCAACCGGACTCAAAAAAAAAATTCAAATAGGTATTTCCTAAATCAAACGATTTTTCTTCTTTCAGTTTGAACAAAGGACAAATGTTTCTCTAGATTTTGTTGAGTCATTACATCCATTCATTGAATAAGTGATCATCAAACGGTTCTTACTCAGAGAACCTTTGAGTTTAGCTTGAGGCTTTGCTTGATTAAATCATCGTGGTTCTAGTATGA